TGAATCTATTAAATCTAGATAAAAAAAGACAAAATAATTTCGAATAGAATCTTTTAAAACAAAAAGGAAAAAGAGAAAAGAATTTATAATATACTCCTGTTGCAGCTGATACTGCTGTTTTCTTGATCTACCCGAAGCTTGAATTCTTAGCGGATAATCCCAATTTAGGTTGAATAGTAGTACATTATTATCTAATTTTATTATATAAATATAGAATAACAAATTACTAAAAAGATGAATACAAAAAAGAAAATATACGAAGAAATTCGTCCCCCCCCCACATATTTGATAGCCTCTCCTATAAAAAAACTGGAAATCCCAATTCCATTTGGAATTCCATCAATTACTTGTCTATCAAAAAAATAATTGAATTTAGCTACCTTTCTTACACTCGCAATTAAAGATACTTCAAAAAAAGCATCTATATAACCACGATTATATGACCAATCATATATAACATTGATTATTTTATCAGCAATAATTTTTTTAGGAACACTTTTTTGAAATAAATTAAATAAGTTCAAATTTTGTAAAGATGAAAAAACTGGTTTATACAAAAAAGACGCTATAAATATTCCGAAAAAAGCTATACTCACCGAAAAAGTTGCATTTGTAAAAAATTCATACCAATCCACAGAATTCTTTGAATTTTGATGTAAAAGGTCTATAGACGGAATTAACAATTTAGATAAAATATCCAAATCTATTGGTTCTTGGCTGAAAGAAATTCCTATGGACCCGACGAAGAAAGTAAATAGTACTAATACAAGCATAGAAAATAGCATAGTATTGTCTGATTCATGAGGATAAAAAAACGGAATGTTTTTAGTACCAAAATAGGTACTATCAAGAAAAAGACGTCTTATGCTTTTGACATTTCGATTAATTCGATGTGAATATGTCCTCTTCCGAAAAAAAGAAGTCCTTTCATTATTATTAGTTGTTAATAAAGATAATAAATGAATTTTGTTTTTTAATTTTTTTTTTTCTTCTTTGCCCCATAAAGATATTGAATAGAAAGAACTATTTTTCTTTCCGTTGAAATTTTGAAAATGAACGTTTAAATATCCTTCAAAAACAAGTAAATAGATTCGAAACATATAAAATGCAGTTAATCCTGCTGTGGAACAAGCTATTATTGCGAAAATTGGTGAATACAACCAACTATCATTTAGAATCTCATCCTTGGACCAAAAACAAGCAAAAGGTGGAATACCACAAAGAGAAAGTGTACCTATTAAAAAAGCGGTTTTTGTAATTGGGGCATGTTTTGTTAAACCGCCCATAAGAACCATATTTTGACTTTTATCTGGAGAATATCCAACAATAGCTTCCATGGAATGAATAATGGATCCAGATCCTAAAAATAACAATGCTTTTGAATAAGCATGAGTAATCAAATGAAATAAAGCGGCTCGATAAGAGCCCATACCTAAAGCTAACATCATATAACCCAATTGAGACATTGTAGAATAGGCCAAATTTTTCTTAATATCTTTTTGAGCAATCGCTAAAGTAGCTCCTAATACTACTGTTATTATACCTATCAAAGCTATTACACTCATTATGGGGGGTATAACTATGAAAAGAGGAAGAAGTCGAGCTACAAGAAAAATTCCTGCTGCTACCATAGTAGCAGCATGGATAAGAGCGGAAATAGGAGTAGGACCTTCCATAGCATCTGGTAACCATACATGAAGAGGGAATTGGGCAGATTTCGCAACTGATCCGCAAAATAACAAGAGGGCGCACAAAGTAACAAAAAAAAGATTCACCTCATTCTTATAAATTAAGTTGTTGAATATTTGAAATAAATCCCGAAATTCCAAACTACCCGTTATCCAATAAAAACCTAAAATTCCTAATAATAAACCAAAATCCCCCACACGATTAGTTACAAACGCTTTTTGACAAGCATTTGCCGCAATAGGACGTGTGAACCAAAAACCTATTAATAGATAAGAACACATTCCAACCAATTCCCAAAAAATATAAACTTGTATCAAATTGGAACTAGTAACTAACCCTAACATTGAAGTATTAAAAAAACTCAGATAAGTAAAAAATCTCAAATAGCCTTGATCATGAGACATGTAACTATCACTATAAATTAGAACCAGAATCCCAACAGTAGTGATTAATATTGACATTATAGAAGTAAGTGAATCAATCAAGTAGCCAAACTCTAAAGAAAGATCATTATTTATAGTCCAAGACCATACATATTGATAGATAGAACTATTCTGGATTTGATGAATCGATAGATCGATCGAAAAAATCATAACTATCGTTAACAATAAAATACTAGGAAAAGCCCACATACGGCGAATATTTTTTGTTGCCGTAGGAAAAAGTAGAAGTCCTACCCCTATAAAAATAGGAACTGGAAGTGGGATGAAAGGTATGATCCATGAATATTGATGTATATATATATATTCCATACAAAAAAAAATAAAGAATAAAAAATATTTGGATTCTTGATGAATTTTGTTTCTTATTCATTTGTTTTATCTCTTTTGTAAAGGGGTTCGGTTAATAAAAAGTGAATAAATAAATCGAATTTTATATTCTTAATTCTTCTGAATCTTTGCACAATCGTTCCAATATTGGAAAGTACAAAGTCAAAATCGGCCAATAACCAAATTCCTAGTGAAAATAAAAAAAATCTTATTATTTTAAGTAATATTAATTATAAGTAATATAAATAACTATGTTAGTCATTTATATATATATTAAGAAAAATCACTATTAATAAATAATAATGAAATTAAATAATAATAAATAAAATCAAAATTTTGATATATAGAGTGAGAGTGGGGATAAATCATTACACCAAAACGAAGAACATTTGTTTATTTTGATATAAATTATAAAAACAATATAAATTAGTTTCTTTTTGAACTAATTGATTCTTTTACATTACAATAAAAAGAGATCCATAGATATAGATCTATTATCTAGGAAATATTTGGAAAAGGTTTATAATATTCAATGGTTTTACTTTAGATAGAAAAAAAGAAAGAGGGAATTAAGATAAATAAGACATACGGCTAATTACAGAATAATTCGTTTTCATTTACAGAACAAATGTCTTTCACATCGAACTATAGTAATAAAAAAACTATCCTAATTGTATGGCAGTTCCAAAAAAGCGCACTTCTATATCAAAAAAAAATATTCGTAAAAATTTTTGGAAAAAAAAGGGATATTGGACAGCATTGAAAGCCTTTTCATTAGCTCAATCCATTTTTACAGGTAAATCAAAAAGTTTTTTTTGTAACAAATAAAAATGTTGGATTGGAATAATATAAATTAGCTCGATTCAAAGAGTATTCTTTAATACTCATTTTATACTAATACTAGTATAGAATATGGAACATATATTTAGAATATATTATATATTATATATATATAATATATTCTAAATATATAGAATCTAATTTTTTCATATTTTTGATATTCGAATAAATACAAATTTTAAATTTACTTCTTATTATCAATTTATACTAAATGTTTAGGAAAGAAATGTACTAAATAAATAGTGCACTTTAAGTGATTCTTTCAATCTCGACGATTGACTAAAGAGTTGGTTATTATGATTTCGAGTAAGCCGCTATGGTGAAATTGGTAGACACGCTGCTCTTAGGAAGCAGTGCTAGAGCATCTCGGTTCGAGTCCGAGTAGCGGCATGGCATCCTATGCTATATTTTTCAAATTTGAAAAGAAGAAGTCCTATAATGAATTCAATTCCCTATTTCTATTCCTAGTATTCATACCTTTTTTATTTTCATTATAGATATTTATTTTCATTATAGATATGATATTTTCAACTTTAGAGCATATATTAACTCATATATCGTTTTCCGTCATATCAATTGTTATTTCAATTCATTTGATAACCTTATTAGTCAATGAAATCGTAGGATTATATGATTTGTCCAAAAAAGCCATGATAATAACTTTTTTCTGTGTAACGGGATTGTTAATTACTCGTTGGTTTTTTTCGGGCCATTTACCATTTAGTGATTTATATGAATCACTAATCTTTCTTTCATGGGGTTTTTCCATTTTTCATATGGTTCCGTGTTTTAAAAAGGAAAAAAACCTTTTAAGTACAATAATCGCACCAAGTGTTATTTTTACCCAAGGCTTTGCGACTTCGGGTCTTTTAACCAAAATGCATCAATCTGTAATATTAGTACCCGCTCTACAATCCCATTGGCTAATGATGCACGTAAGTATGATGATATTGGGCTATGCAGCTCTTTTATGTGGATCATTATTATCAGTAGCTATTTTAGTCATTACGTTTCAAGAAGCCATCCAAATTCTTGCTTTTACCAAGAATTTGGATTTTTTAAATAAATCAGTTGATTTTGTCGAAATAAAATACATGAATATGAATGAAAGAAACAATGTTTTACGAAAAACATCTTTTTATTCTTCTCGAAATTATTATAGGTCTCAATTTATTCAACAATTGGATCGTTGGGGTTATCGTATTATTAGTCTGGGTTTTCTGTTTTTAACGATAGGTATTCTTTCAGGGGCAGTATGGGCTAACGAGGCATGGGGGTCCTATTGGAATTGGGATCCAAAGGAAACTTGGGCCTTTATTACTTGGACCATATTCGCGATTTATTTACATACTAGAAAAAATAAAAAATTGGAAGGTGTAAATTCTTCAATAGTGGCCTCTATCGGATTTCTTATAATTTGGATATGTTATTTGGGGATCAATCTATTAGGAATAGGACTACATAGTTATGGTTCATTTACATCTAATTAAATTTCAATGAGTAAAGAACCTAAGAAATAAAAATATGGAAAGCATATAAATATATACTTTCCATAAATCGTGGAGAACCCTTTCAATCAAGTAATGTAATGATTCGAGGGGTTCTCACAAACAACAAACATATTGGATTATAATTTCAATTTTTTTAAGTGAATCTAACAGAAAAATATTCTTTTTCATAAGGTTTTTTTCTCTGTTTGATTCATTTATTCATGAAAATGCTCTATCAAAAATTAGCTAGAATAGCTTCAACCTTGTCAACCGAGAATGAAAAAATGAAATCCGGATAAATACCAATACCTATTACGGGTATAAGGATAGAAATCGAAATAAATAATTCTCTCGGCCCAGAATCAAAAAAATAAGAGTTTGGTGTATTAAAAAACTTGTATCCATAGAACATCTGCCGTAAGATAGATAATAAATAAATAGGAGTTAATATCATTCCAATTGCGGTTACAAAAGTAATTAGTATTTTCATCATGAAAAGATATTTTTGACTGGTAATTATTCCAAAAAAAACTATCAATTCGGCAACAAAACCGCTCATGCCCGGCAATGCAAGAGAAGCCATCGATAAGATAGTGAAAATCGTGAATATTTTTGGCATTGGGATAGCCATTCCGCCCATTTCGTCAAGATAAAGAAGACGTAGTCTATCATAACTAGTTCCTGCCAAGAAAAAAAGGGCAGCGCCAATAAATCCATGAGATATTATTTGTAAAATGGCCCCGTTGAGCCCAGTATCACTTATAGAACCAATTCCTAGAATTATGAAACCCATATGAGATACCGAAGAATAAGCTATTCTTTTTTTTAAATTACGTTGACCAAAAGATGTTGAAGCGGCATAGATTATTTGAATAGAACCTAATATCATTAACCAGGGGCAAAATATTGAATGAGCGTGGGAAAATAATTCCATATTAATTCGCACCAACCCATATGCTCCCATTTTTAATAAGATTCCGGCTAAAAGCATACAAGTGCTGTAATGTGCCTCTCCGTGGGTATCTGGTAACCATGTATGTAAGGGTATAATCGGCGATTTGACAGCAAAAGCAATAAGAAATGCCGTATATAATATTATTTCTAGCACCACAGGATACGATTGATTAGTTAATGTTTCAAAATTTAATGTTGGTTCATTAGAACCATATAAACCGATACCCAGAATTCCCATTAATAAAAAAACAGAACCTCCTGCAGTGTACAAAATAAACTTTGTAGCTGAATACAAACGTTTCTTTCCCCCCCACATGGCTAAAAGTAGATAAACGGGAATTAATTCCAATTCCCACATGATGAAAAAAAGTAAAATGTCTCGAGAAGAAAATGGTCCGATTTGACCGCTATACATTGCTAACATCAGGAAATAGAATAATTGGTATTCTCGAGTAACCGGCTGAGCCGCTAAAGTGGCTAAAGTAGTTATAAATCCCGTCAGTAAAATAGGTCCTATAGAGAGTCCATCTATTCCCAATCTCCAGTAAAAATCCAAAAAATTGATCCATTTATAATTCTCCGTCAGTTGAATTAGTGGATCATCCAATTGGAAATGATAACAAAATGCATAGGTTGTTAGAAGGAGATCGATTAAGCATATACAAATGCTATACCACCTAATTACCTTATTTCCCCTATGAGGGAATAAGAAAATGAAGGAACCTGCGGCTATTGGGAAAACTACAACTATTGTTAACCAAGGAAAATAATTCGTCATAAAAATAAGATACACTTGGGCCAGAAAAGCCCGTGCTCAAAAAAAAATACAAAATATTTTTTTGAGCACGGGTTTTTGCCAGTAAAAAAACGTATTCGTGTGGTGTTTTTTGAAACGTATCAATAAGCTAGACCCATACTTCGAGTTGTTTCAGGCCCTAAATAAACCCGAACACTTAAGAAATCCGTCGGACAAGCGGACTCACACCTCTTACAACCAACACAGTCCTCTGTTCTTGGGGCAGAAGCTATTTGCTTAGCTTTACATCCATCCCAAGGTATCATTTCTAATACATCTGTGGGACAAGCTCGGACACATTGAGTACATCCTATACATGTATCATAAATCTTTACTGAATGTGACATTGTATCTATAGTAATTTTTGAACATAAAAAATGAAAATTATCGATCTAGTAAACTCGTAAATGAATCATATATTTATATACCAGATGAATCAATGATTTGTTATAATATTGTTAATTGTTAATCAAAAAAGATGTCTAGATAAATTTAGAAGAAGGAATAGAAGAGGACCAGGATACTTTGATTTCTTATGATTTAGGCAATGCAAACATGATCATAAGTTGTGTAGAATACATATGAATTTGAATTGATAAATATTACACTCACTATTTGAATTGAATTTTTTTTATTAATTATGATTAATTAATGCTATTTATTCAACAAATTCGATTGATTGATACGGGTTGATTTTCTGTTACGAGCAATTGCGGAAACAATAGCCAGTCCGATAGCTGCTTCAGCGGCTGCAATAGCTATAACAAAAATTGAAAAAATATTTCCTTTTAATTGGCGATTATCAAAAAAATCAGAAAAAGTTACGAGATTTATATTAACTGCATTCAGTATAAGTTCAAGACACATAAGGGCTCTAACCATATTTCGGCTCGTGATCAATCCATAGATACCAATAGAAAATAAATAGGCACTCAAAACAAGTACATGTTCGAGCATCATTGACCAACTCCTTATTAATTTTGATTCATTTCAATATGAACAACAATTCAACAGATTCAATTGACTAAAGAATATACCAAGTCTGGAACAAAAGAATATATTGGCAATAAAAAAAAAGAGTTTATACATAACATAGAATTGAAAAAAAAAAATCTTGATTTATATTACTAATTCTATTCTATAAAGATTTCTTACTGGCGAGCTACGACAATTGCACCTATCAAAGCAACTAAAAGAATTATTGAAATTAGTTCAAATGGAAGAAAAAAATCGGTTGATAAATGAATTCCAATTTGTTGACTAGTACTTATCAAATCTTGCTCAATAATCTGATTTGGTCTTGTAGTCCAAATAATTCCGTACCATGAAGTATCTGGAATAATAGTTATTAGTGAAACAAAAATACTTGTACAAACTATCAAAGTAATTCCATCCCCAACAGTCCAAAGATTAAAATCTTGGTAATATTCGGAACTATTCATGAACATCACAGCAAATATGATTAAAATGTTAATAGCTCCCACGTAAATAAGTAGCTGTGATGCAGCTACAAAATGGGAGTTTGATAAAATATATAATAAGGATATACAAACAAGAACCAGTCCCAACGAAAAAGCAGAAAAAATAGGGTTGGTAAGTAATACTACTCCTAGACTTCCTAATATAATACCCGATCCCAGAAAGACTAAAAGAAAATCGTGTAGCGTTTCAGGCAAATCCATTATATGTAAAAAAAAAAAGACAAAGAAATCGAAATTTCATGACCGTATTGATATGACCAGGAAAAAAATTTTTATATACTTAATTTTTTTTTTGCATTGAAAAAAAATCCTAAGGAGTTTGAATTGATTGATATATAGTTACAGTTAGATAATCAATGTCATTCCAGTCTTTATACTAAAGATTAGTTTGAAACTATATTAAAACAAAAATATAAAATATAAAATCTGATTTTCTTTTTTATTTTATATTTATTTTATAAGAATAATTTTTAATTATAAAAAATTCTCTTTTTTTATTTTATTTGAATTGTTCGAATTGTATAATCATCAATTACTGACATTGGTAAACGGCCCAAAGCAATTTGATTATAGTTCAATTCGTGACGATCATAAGTTGAAAGTTCATATTCTTCAGTCATTGATAAACAATTTGTTGGGCAATACTCAATACAGTTACCACAAAAAATACAGATTCCGAAATCAATACTGTAATTTAGCAATCGTTTCTTTCGAATATCAGTTTCCAGTTTCCAATCAACAACGGGTAAATCTATAGGACATACACGAACACATACTTCACAAGCAATGCATTTATCAAATTCAAAATGGATTCGACCGCGGAAACGTTCCGATGTGATTAATTTTTCATAAGGATATTGAATAGTTACAGGTAAACGATTTGCGTGAGATAAGATAATCATGAAACTTTGACCAATGTACCTTGCAGCTCGGACTGTTTGTTGACCATAATTCATGAACCCAGTTACCATAAGGAACATATCGTAAATATCTATGAATATTTTTGTTTTATTTCTTTCTCTTATTTGAGACAAGTTATGAATATAGAAAATAAATCTTTTACAGTGAAAACAATTGAGACGAAGTTGTTAATAATAGATTACCGAGAGAAATTGGTAAAAGAAATTTCCATCCAAGATTTAATAATTGATCCATTCTTAGCCTAGGCAAAGACCATCTTGTTATGATAGAAACGAATAAGAAAAAATAAGTTTTAGCTAATGTAATAAAGAGATCAATTGTAGTTCCAAAAACTCCATATGTTTTATTGATTTCAAAAAACTCAGAAACGAATATGTACGGAATAGAGATATTTGAACCGCCCAAGTAAAGAACTGTTACAAATAATGAAGAAATTAAAAGGTTTAAATAGGAAGCAACGTAAAATAAACCAAATCGAATACCCGAATATTCTGTTTGATAACCCGCTACTAATTCTTCTTCTGCTTCTGGTAAATCAAAAGGTAATCTTTCACATTCTGCTAGTGAAGAAATTAGAAAAACAATGAAACCGATAGGTTGACGCCACAAATTCCATCCCCAAAAACCATATTTTGATTGCGCATCAACTATATCAACTGTACTTAAACTGTTAGATAATCCTAGTCGGTGAGAACATTACTGTTCCCATCTCTATTACAGAACCGTACATGAGATTTTCATCTCATACGGCTCCTGGAAAGCCTTAAGTAAATCTAAGGACCGGGACGATTATTTATCTCGTGATATATCCATAAGATATAGAAGATTTAAATCTATCAAACGGTTCTGAATTAGACCAATTCAATTCTGTCTGTTCTAGAAATAACTAAATAAGAAAGAGAAATCCATTTTAATAAAAGATACAATACAATAAGGCACTTCTGAATTGATCTCATCCCTTAAAAATCGAAATTTGAATTTGTTGAGTAATAACTGAATTCTTCAATAAAATACTCTTTTAGAATTCTCCATAACCCTCCGCATTTTGAATTACGAAAAAGAATTACACATTCGTTTCTTAATTATCATGTGAATTTGATCTCCATGAATATGGATATAAGAAATCATAAACAAAAAAGAGATCTGCTTTTCGTTTATGATTTCTTCTTCTTTTTTCGTTCCTATTCTTCTTTTTTGTGCTATGAAAAAGGGACTTAACAAATTTTAAAGGATTTTTTCGTTCCTGATAGTAATTTATTTAATCAGTGGATGGAAGCATACTCTGGATCGGAGTTATGGGGAGTACTGCTTGATTTTTTCTACCAACTTAAAGCCCCAATTAGTATTCTTTTTCTATTATGCGTAAATTGTCTTTTGGATAATTTACAAAATCTGTGTTACTAATCCTTTGTGTATCTTGGTGTTTCTAACCATCCACTCCTTTTTTTTTTATTAACCCCTTATTAATTTTAATTTAATACATCTATGATCATACAAATGATAACTAAAACTCAATAAGGTTGGTCGTTTGAGCCCGCTTCAAAACAGGATGAAAAAGATTATCCAATCTTGGGTTAAATGTCCTCTTCTCTTTATAATTTATTTTATTTGACTTCATTCTTATACATAGAAAATGAGACTCAATATTTTTACTGCCATTTAAAATCATCATACTATCTGTTAACTATAAGTAATAGAGTATTCTGAAATTTTATTCAATATAAGCTGTTTTATTTCACTCATATAACTATCTAATTTAGTTCTTCAATCCGAATTGTGAAAAATCAAATTAAGATAATGAAGGTTTCTATTTAATTTATTCGACTCCTTTCCTATAGAGTACTCTAAAGAGAGGAGCATAGCAATAGCATAGAATAGCTTTTTGGGTTTCAACGAATCGCACGTAGAGATATTGATAAGACACATAGAGTTAATGGTATTTCATAACTAATCGATTGAGCAGCAGCTCGTAGACCACCCAAAAAGGAATATTTATTATTTGACCCATATCCTGACATAAGAAGTCCAATGGGAGCAATACTCGAAATAGCAATCCATAAAAAAACACCGATATTGAAATCAGATAAAACAAAGTTATAGCCAAAAGGAATTACTGAATAACTTATTAGAATTGATATTACTGATATGGATGGTCCGATACTGAATAAACGAATATCTCCCCTAGATGGAATAAGATTCTCTTTGAATAGTAGTTTTGTTCCGTCTGCTAGAGCTTGAAGAATTCCAAAAGGACCAGCGTATTCGGGTCCAATACGCTGTTGTATCCCTGCAGATATTTCTCTTTCTAACCATACAATTGCTAGTACACTTATTGTGATTCCCAATACAAGAATCAAAATAGGTACAAGTATCCATAGAATTCCATAGACCTCTTTGAAAGATTCCAATCCGGAAAAAGAATTTATATCTTGGACTTCCGTTGTATCAATTATCATTTCAACGATCAACTTCTCCCATAATGATATCTATGCTACCTAGTATTGTCATAATATCAGCCAATTTCATTCTTTTAACTAATTGAGGAAGAATTTGCAAATTGATAAAACCAGGTGGACGAATTTTCCATCTCCAAGGAAAACCATTCTGATCTCCTATTAGAAAAATTCCTAATTCCCCCTTGGGGGCCTCAACTCTCACATAAAGTTCTTGTTTGGGCAATTCAAAAGTCGGAGACGATTTTTTACCAATGAATCGATATTCAAAATCATTCCATTCTGGCTCCTTTTCTCTATCAAAGGAGCGAATTTCTAAATTTTCATATGGCCCACCCGGAATTCCTTCCAAAGCCTGTTGAATAATTTTAATGGATTCCATCATTTCACCAATTCGAACTAAATAACGAGCTAATGAATCTCCTTCTTTTTGCCATTGAACTTCCCAATCAAATTCCTCGTAACACTCATAATTATCGACTTTACGTAGATCCCATTGTATTCCGGAAGCCCGAAGCATCGGTCCTGATAACCCCCAATTTATAACTTCCTCTCTCCCAACAACACCTACGCCTTCAACTCGTTCTAAAAAAATTGGATTTCGCGTAATCAGTTTTTGATATTCAATAACCCTTGTTAAAAAATAATTGCAAAAATCAAAACATTTATCTATCCAACCATAAGGTAGATCAGCCGCTACTCCTCCAATACGAAAATAATTATGCATCATTCTCATACCTGTCGCAGCTTCAAATAGATCATATATTAATTCTCTTTCTCTAAAAATATAGAAAAAGGGGGTTTGTGCACCAATATCTGCCATAAAAGGTCCCAGCCATAGTAGATGAGAAGCTATGCGACTTAATTCCAACATAATTACTCGTATATAGCTGGCTCTTTTAGGTACTTGAATATTTCCCAATTGTTCCGGTCCATTTACGGTTATTGCTTCTGTGAACATAGTAGCTAAATAATCCCAACGTGTTACATAAGGCAGATATTGTATAATTGTTCGATTTTCCGCAATTTTTTCCATACCTCTGTGTAAATAACCCAATATTGGTTCACAATCAATAACATCTTCACCATCCAGAGTAACAATAAGTCGAAGAACACCATGCATTGATGGGTGTTGAGGCCCCATATTGACTATCATGAGGTCTTTTCTTGTAGCTGGCACATTCATAGGTTTTTCCTCGATTCATTCTTCCATGAATCGTTAAAAAAAAAGTTCATCAAAATTCAGGATCTAATAAATCGAATAATTGAAAATGATTTTTGAAATTAACGAATTTGTGAATCCCGAATACCCAACTGATTTATTAATTTTTTATAACGTATTTTATTTTTCTTTGACAAATAAGACAGTAGTCGTTGCCGTTTTCCTAGAATTATATGTAAACCCCTTTGAGATAAATAGTCTTTTGGGTGTAATTCCAAATGTGAAGTAAGTCTTAGTACCTTATTATGGAAATTGAATACTTGAAATTCAACTGATCCGGGGTTTTCTTCTTCTTTTTTTTTTTGTGAAATAACAGGTATAAATGAATTTTTTATCATAAAATGAAAGCTTTTCTCTCCCCCTCGTTTTTGGTAGATATTTTTATTGATCAGTAATAGTAATGACACTTATTTTTAATTTTGTATATAAAATTATCTTAATTTTTTTTTTTTTCAAATCAATTATATTATTATATTATTAATTATATTATTATATTATTAAGGAATGTAATTCAAATAGATAAAAAAAAAATACTATATTTATTAATTGAATAGATAAAAAATTCTATTGTCTTGTCTATTTCAAATAAAAATAAGACCATCGCATTTCTTTTTTTTTTTATTTAAATTTAAATTTTTATTATTTAAATTTATATTTTTATTTATTTATATAAAAATATAAATAAATATATAAATATATATATAAATAAATAAAAATTTTTATTTATTTATATATATATATTCACATATCAGATCTGTTACAAAAAATATTATGATAATGATAAATAGAAGATAAATGTAGATTCTAAATTAATCTTTCAATCGAGGATACATATGTATCCTTAATATACTGAAATGGCTTCCATTATGGGTATTAAACCAATAGCGGTTTATACAAGCTAAATCTTCTAATCGATAATTTGGCCAAAGAAATAATTTAAAATTCATTAGTTTTTTTGTTTCGCTATCAAGATCTTTATTTTTAGCCAAAACTTGAGAAACATTTTTGATTTGATTCTCATTGTCATTTATTGTTTTTCTATGCACAGTATTTCTATTCTTAGGATTGAAACAAGTTAGAATTCTCAATTCTCTACGGCGTCTAGGGGACAAAAGATTTTCAGGAACAAACAAATCATAAAGATTTTTATCTTTATTTTCTGTTATCTTTTGATCAACACGACTTTTTTTCCAACTCCAACTTTTTCGCCTCTTACTCTTATGAATCAACGGTACTCTTATGGTTTGATATATAAGAGAGTGTTCATGGTTTTTTGTAGACAGGCGAATAGGTTCAATAAAAAAGATTAGCCTTTCCTTCAAGTCCTCAGTGTCCCTACATTCTGTATAACAAAAATCCTTCGTAATTGAATCAACCAGCATTTCTAAATCTAGCTCTAGCTTTTTAATCGACATTATTACAATTTTTTTTAAATTTTTCATTCTAAGCAGGAGAATGAATAAGTTGATATTATCCATTCCTATTTCTTGGTCGGAACTATCACAGTGCAAATAAAAACCCAAATATTTTGATAGTAAGAAATCCCGTTCTCCCCTTAGATCGGTCCTGTATTTAGAATCTGATCCGTTATAATAGTATGAGCGAGATTTAAGATCTACATCTACTGGACTCACGTATTCTTCCGTTGTTAACTCTAAATTATCTTGTCCATAAAGCGGCAAAACAAAGAATTTTATTGGTAAGATCCAAGGATTCATCTTATATGCATAATAAAAGTTGCTTAATTTTGAAAAGAACCAAAATTGGCGAATAAGCAATTTCTTATTCGGTATAGAAGTCTTTTTCCTTTTTCCATTCATTCCCAGCCAATTGAAATACTTTCTATCCAGATTTTTTTCCATATCTAGAATATCATATTCTTCTAGATCTAGATAATTTTGGATAGAGATATCGCCTATTATATCCAAAAATTCTTTTCTACATCGGTTGTAATTATAAGAAATCGCTTGGTTTTTGTTTCCTTGCGGTGATCTATATCCATAAATATAGGATTTTTTCTTATCCGCAAAATGAAGATATTGATAGCAGAAAAGATCATATCTATATTGTTTTTTAATTTTTTTTTTAATTTCTATTTCTAATAAGTCTCCTTCTTGTTCTTGTTTTTTGGGAAGAATTAATTGATTTTTTTCATATGAATCATATTCAACTAAATCTTTCTTTTGAGCCACACGATGTTCATTGATTCTATTCCTCCAGTTTTGTGATACTAATCTCGACCATCTGTTCTCAGGTAAATCATATTGATAATGAAGCTTTAACCAATTTGTCCATTGATTCATTACCGAATCGGGACGTTTCGTATGTCTTAATTTGGAATTAGATGTTCCTTGTATTCTAAAAAAATAATCCTTTATTTCATTCTTAAGAAAAAAAGATCTTCCAGGAGATTCAAAAATAGATCTTAACTTAAATTTATATCCATCCCTAACTAGGATTTGTGATAATTTATACAATACATATCCTTGTGACACAGAAGATACATCCCAAGAATTCTGTGAATTCATATTCGTAATATTCCCTTTGTCTATAATCGACCTCAATGGAATTATACTTTCATTTTCAATTCTTTCTTCCATTTTTTTTTTTTTGTAGTAAATGGATTTTTTTACATTTAGTATTTTGTCTGTTGATTCAAGAAAATCAAGAAAACGTTGTCGATGGATCCTAGCAATACTACTGATACATAAAAGTATATCTATGTATACCCCTTCTATGAAAATTTTGAAAAAAGAATAGGATTTACGTATTAATCGAACAAATCTTCTTTGTAAGATTTGCAAAATATTTTTTTGTAATTCTAATCTTTTAGCATCATAAGTAGTTTTGTTCGAATTCAAATTGATCTCTGAAGTTAGAATCCCCTCTTTTTTTTCTTCTGTCATTGTTTCTATTTGTTTTATGATTGTCTTTGTTTTAACATTAAGATCTTTTATCCTTTTTTCTGTGAATGAAGAATTTGTCCAATTAATAGATTCCATTTTAACGGGTGATTCCTCAATCACCTCAATCTTTGAATTATTCTTACTGATTGTTGAAGTTTTTTTGCTTTCACTCAGTTCATCTACTGTTTCATCTATTGTTTCATCTATTATTTCATCTATTGTTTTGAACCTAAATAGAATACTTTTAAGAATCTTCCAGTTTTCTATTTTTTTTAACATAGTTCGAAACCATTTTTTTCTTTCATTTAAAAATTTTAGAACTAGAAAAAAACGCTTTTTCAAATCTTTTTTCAATTGTTTCCTTATTGTTTTTAAAACGGGACCCAAAAATGAAAGTGGGTCTCTTGGGTAACCCTCATCAAGGTACGATTCTACTAGTGTTCCATAACCTGTTAAAAACCAGAAGTTTTTGTTTTCAGTATATTTTTTTTTCTGTGGATTTTTTTTTTTTTTTTTTTCAGTAGATTGTACCTTAGATTTGTGCCAAGGTTTCAGAACAAAAGGTTGTAAGATCCTTATCTGAATACCCGCGTCGAACCAGTTTTTTGGCAATTCTTTGTGGGATACTGGAATGCCCTGATAGGTGCATTTAATATGAACTTCCCTGCGCCAATCCCTAAAATCTTCTGACCATTCGGGATTTTGAAATAATAGGATACGAATGATATTTTTAGTTATTATCAATGAAGGTAGTAGAATATATTTTCTAATAAAAGATTGGATTAGTAATACAAAACTTCTAATTATTAGACCATATAGAATACTTTCCCAGTCTTCTTCTATTTTTCTAAGTCTTATTTCAGCCTCGTCTTTGTCGTCCTCCTCGTATTTGTGTTGCATCCTTTTCTGAAACTCCACAAATTCTGAATTGTCAGTACCAGGTTTCCTGAACATTTCTTTCCAATATTGGGATAGATCATCGAAAAGATCACCAAAAAGAATAGAGAATAGGTAATTGTCTATTATCTCCAAAAAAGTGGGGGAATGGACAGTTCCATTTGCTTGAAAAAGTTTCGTAATCGCTGTTTTACGCCTTAGAGGGCGCATAGATCCCTTAATTATATCTCGGTCATAATCTAGTTCGCGTAAAAAATTTATTAGAAAAAATTCGTGATTTAGGTCCTGTTCAGGAAGAGACTCATTGTCATTTCTAGGACGAAGATTCAAATTCAGTGAAAGTGAATCTGTATTCCCATCAAAAATTACTATACGTTCGGCTCTTGGGGAACGAATCTGAGGCTCTTTTAGTAGTCTTTCCGTCGCTTGCTCCACTTCGTCGATTAAGTTGTATGACCATCGAGGAACTTGTTTACTGATTTCGTTTATTCCACTACATTTCTTTCTATTAAAAATGGTTTGGTTGTTCCGATCAGTTCTAATTGCCTCGAATAAGAATTTTTTTTTTCTTTTTTTTTCTTCGGAATATATTTTTACTTGTTCATGTTCTGGAAATAAATAAAGTCCGTCAAAATTAAAACTTGATACGGATTTTTCCGAAAATTGACTGATTAAGTTAAAAAAAAAACCAATTTCAGTTAATAAAAATTTTCTATCAAATTGATCTATTTTCTGTTCAAATTCTGGATAATTACTATTAATAGAAAGAAGGAGACCATGAATCTTATTTATCAAAATGGAATTTGTTGTGTAAGTTTCATTTTGAATTGATGGTGAAAAGCTTTGTCCACGAAAAGGTCCATTCAAGAAAGGATCATATATTTTAGTTAAATATTTTATTTTCCTCTTATCATTAGACAATCTAATTCGGTTTTCAAATACATCCACAGGAATAAAGTTCTTATATTTCTTATATTTCTTATCTAGAACTTTTGCCCTTTTAAAAAATTCATTGCTTAGTTTCTTTCTTTTTTCTTTATTATTGGAGCTCCAATAATTAGACAATTCATTATCATTATAGGCTATTTTATCTCTTGTGAAGAGATCCATTTTTTTTTCCATGATTTTCAGAAAACTAGATAAATCAGGTGGATACGTGAAAGATATTCGTTCTTTTCCATCACTTTGACATATATGAAAAAAAAACTGTGAATTTTCATCTCGTACGACTCTTTCAAAGTGATCGTTTTTTATATATCGCAATGGCCTATTCCATCTTTGATAATCGAAAAGAGTAGTTACAAGAGGTTTTTCCAATGCGAAGATATTATTATCTTGCTCAATGTTGTCCAAAGTCTTATCTTTTTTCGGAAAAAGATAAGAAATAAGATTTTCTTCGTCTTCGATGGAGCCGTTTTGTTCTTGTTTAGTTTCTTCCGTTTCCGAATCGATTTCAACATCGATTTCTCCATTGATTTCATCCTTTTCCTTCTCTTCGTATTCTAAGATTTCATCAGTATAAAAATATGGAAGCGGTGTTCTGCCTAAATAGTGGGCAACGAGAACAAATGAAAAAACAACAAATATTTGACCCACATAATCTCCCAATTGTAATAGAATGTACTTATCAAATCGCATAGCTAACTTAGATTTGATCGAATTTTTTTGCTTTGACCAAACTAATAATATCAATCCAATACATTTCATCAAAAAGATATGACCAATTAACCAACCAAGAAAACTACTTGTTAAGAATAACAATTTATTGTTGGATCGAAAGAGATAAATGTTCATTAATCTTAGTAAGATTGAACTTGGGAAAAGAAAGGGGTTTGATAACTGAAAAAAAAGATTGTTAAAGAATACTTTGTAAATACGAAATTTACGTATTGAATTTGGATTCTTGTATCCGGAATCCAACTTGTATCCAGAATCCAAATAATAGAAATCCGGCGAATAATAGTGTTTGTTGTTTTTGTATAGGAAATTAAAGAAAAGATACAGTAGAGTTAGGACAGTTATTGTATGAGGTCTAATCAAAGCCAAATGCAAAGGCGCATAATAGATCGATATGAACATCATAAGCTGTCCCGTAATAAACCCGGTTGTTGCTGCTATTTCCGTCTCGGTCCCTTCGTCCATAACCCGGGCTCGAATAAGGAAGAGATAAGATGGCCCTATGGAGAATGTAGTCAGAAATCCATAATAGAGTCCCATCACAATGGCTGAATTTAGTATTTTAAGGCATAAAGCTACTAAACGATCTAGTATAAACGATTGATAAATCATGAAAAACCTCTCTTAGTATTTTGATATTTATTGCAATTTTTATTCTTGCAATTTCATTACTATTCGTATATGATATTAGTAATTCTTATATGTTATATATGTTATATGATATTACTAATTCTTATATGATATTAGTATATGATATGAATTATTCATTTTCTTATTTTTTATTTCGATTTTCGTATTTTTTATTTCTTAATATATAATATATAATAATATATTATATGATATTAGTAGATAGTAAATGTAGATAGTAAATGGTTAGTGATATGATATTACTAATTCTTATATGATATTAGTATATGATATGAATTATTCATTTTCTTATTTTTTTATTTCGATTTTCGTATTTTTTATTTCGATTTTCGTATTTTTTATTTCTTAATATATAATATATAATAATATATTATATGATATTAGTAGATAGTAAATGTAGATAGTAAATGGTTAGTGATATGATATTACTAATTCTTATATGATATTAGTATATGATATGAATTATTCATTTTCTTATTTTTTTATTTCGATTTTCGTATTTTTTATTTCTTAATATATAATATATAATAATAT